TCCCGCCTTTCTATGTTCTATAGACTTGTATGTAACTATTGAGAGTGAAGATATTCTACATAATGTGAATATTCCACCCAAAAGTTTGCTTTTAGTTCAAAACGATCAATATGTAGAATCAGAACAAGTAATTGCTGAGATTCGCGCAGGAATATCCACTTTGAATTTTAAAGAGACGGTTCGAAAACATATTTATTCTGATTCAGACGGAGAAATGCACTGGAGTACCGATGTCTATCATGCACCCGAATTTACATATGGTAATGTTCATCTATTACCAAAAACAAGTCATTTATGGATATTATTAGGAAGGCCATGTAGGTCCAGTCTAGTCTACCTTTCGATCCACAAGGATCAGGATCAAATGAATGCGCATTCTCTTTCTGGCAAGCGAAGATATACTTCTAACCTCTCAGTAACCAATGATCAGGCGAGGCAGAAATTGTTTAGTTCGGATTTTTATGGTCAAAAAGAAGATAGGATTCCTGATTATTCAGACCTTAATCGAATCATATGTACTGGTCAGTATAATCTCGTATATTCGCCTATTCTCCACGAGAATTCAGATTTATTGTCAAAAAGGCGAAGAAATAAATTAATCATTCCACTACACTCGATTCAAGAACTCGAGAATGAACTAATGCCCTGTTCAGGTATCTCGATTGAAATCCCCGTAAATGGTATTTTCCGTCGAAATAGTATTCTTGCTTATTTCGATGATCCTCGATACAGAAGAAAGAGTTCGGGCATTATTAAATATGGGACGATAGAAACGCATTCAGTCATCAAAAAAGAGAATTTGATTGAGTATCGAGGAGTCAAGGAATTTAGGCCAAAATACCAAATGAAAGTAGATCGATTTTTTTTCATTCCTGAAGAAGTGCATATCTTGCCCGGATCTTCTTCCATAATGGTACGGAACAATAGTATTGTCGGGGTCGATACACAAATCACCTTAAATCTAAGAAGCCGAGTCGGTGGGTTGGTCCGGGTGGAGAGAAAAAAAAAACGAATTGAACTGAAAATCTTTTCTGGAGATATCCATTTTCCTGGAGAGACAGATAAGATATCCAGACATACCGGCGTTTTGATACCACCAGGAACAGGAAAAAGAAATTCCAAGGAATACAAAAAAGTTCAAAATTGGATCTATGTCCAACGAATTACACCTAGTAAGAAAAGGTTTTTTGTTTTAGTTCGACCTGTCGTCACATATGAAATAACGGACGGTATAAATTTAGCAACCCTTTTTCCACCGGATCCATTGCAGGAAAGGGATAATGTGCAACTTCGAATTGTCAATTATATCCTTTATGGAAATGGCAAACCGATTCGAGGAATTTCTGACACAAGTATTCAATTAGTTCGGACTTGTTTAGTATTGAATTGGAACCAAGACAAAAAAAGTTCTTCTTGCGAAGAAGCCCGTGCTTCTTTTGTTGAAATAAGGACAAATGGTTTGATTCGACATTTCCTAAGAATCAACTTAGTGAAATCCCCTATTTCGTATATCGGAAAAAGGAATGATCCGTCGGGGTCAGGATTGCTCTCTGATAATGGATCAGATTGTACCAATATCAACCCCTTTTCTGCCATTTATTCCTATTCCAAGGGAAAAATTCAACAATCTCTTAACCAACCTCAAGGAACTATTCATACGTTGTTGAATAGAAATAAGGAATGTCAGTCGTTGATAATTTTGGCAGCAGCCAATTGTTCTCGAATGGGGCCATTCAAGGATGTAAAATATCACAGTGTGATAAAAGAATCAATTCAAAAAGATCCCCCAATTCCAATTAGGAATTCATTGGGCCCTTTAGGAACATGCCTTCCAATTGAGAATTTTTATTCATCTTACCATTTAATAACTCATAATCAGATCTTAGTAACTAAATATTTGCAACTTGACAATTTAAAACAGACTTTTCAAGTGATTAAATTTAAATATTATTTAATGGATGAAAATGGAAAAATTTTTAATCCCGATCCATGCCGTAACATTATTTTTAATCCATTCAATTTGAATTGGTCTTTTTTCCATCACAATTATTGTGCAGAGACATCGAAAATAATTAGTCTTGGACAGTTTATTTGTGAAAATGTATGTATAGCCAAAAATGGACCACCCCTCAAATCGGGTCAAGTTATACTTGTTCAAGTTGACTCGATAGTGATACGATCAGCTAAGCCTTATTTGGCCACCCCCGGAGCAACTGTTCATGGCCATTATGGGGAAACCCTTTACGAAGGAGATACATTAGTTACATTTATATATGAAAAAGCGAGATCTGGTGATATAACACAGGGTCTTCCAAAAGTAGAACAGGTGTTAGAAGTGCGTTCGATTGATTCAATATCCATGAATCTAGAAAAGAGGGTTGAGGGTTGGAACAAATGTATACCAAGAATTCTTGGAATTCCTTGGGGATTCTTGATTGGTGCTGAGCTAACTATAGCGCAAAGCCGAATCTCTTTGGTTAATAAAATCCAACAGGTTTAT